AGAGATACGACTTTGCACTATAGTTAGCTCAGCACCAATCAGGAATGCCCAAGGAATTCCAAGAATTCTTGTTATACATTTGTTCCAAGTCTCAATCCTCTTTTCGAGATTCATCGATATTGAATCAATCGAACGCACTTCTAACACCTGTTCCACTTTTGGAAGACCTTGCGTTATATCACCAGATCTTGATTTTTCATATATAAATGTAACTAATGTATCTCCTTCGTAAAGGATTTCCCCATAATGTCCATGAACAGTTGCTCCTGGAGTAGCCAAATAAGGCTTAGCTGATCGTATTACCACAGAGTCAACTTGAAGAATTAGAACTTGACCCGATTTTAAATGCGGCCCTTTTTTGGCTATACATACATTTTCACAAAGAAACTGCCCAAGACTAACGATTGTAGATGTCTCTTCACAACAATTGTAATGCAGAAAATACCAATTCAAATTGAATGGATTCAAAATGATGTTACTGCACGAATAGGGATTATAAATTTTACCTTTTTCATCCAGTAAATAATATTGAAGTATTTGAAAAATCTGTTTTAAATTGTCAAGTTGCAAATAGTTAGTTACCAAGATTTGATTATGGGTTATTAAATCGGAAAATAAATCAAAATTATAAATTGGAAAGCCTGTTCCTAAGGGGCCCAACGGATTCCTTATTGGAATTAGGGGGTCCTCTTTGATTGATTCTTTTATCACATTGGGAGATTTTACATCGTTGAATGGGCCTGTTCGAGAACAATTGGATGATGACAAAATTATCAAAGATTGAGATTCCTTATTTCGATTCAATAACGTATGAATAGTTCCTTGATTTGGATTAAGGGATTCTTGAATCCTTGCCTTGGAATAGGAATAAATGGAAGAAAACGGATTGACATTAGCGCGATCTGATCCATTCTCAGAGATTAATCCTGAACCCGACAGATCATTTCTTTTTCCGGTATACAAAATAGGTGACTTCGCTAAGTCGATTCTTAGAAAATCTCTAATTAAACCATTTGTCCTTATTTCAACAAAGGAAGCACAGGCCTTTTCGATCTTTTTGTCTTGGTCCCAATTCAACACTAAACAAGTCCGAATTAATTGAATACTTGTGTCCCAAATTTCAAGAATTGGGTCGTAATAAAGGATATAGTTGACAACTCGAAGTTGTAGATTATCACTTTCTTGCAAGAGATCCGGTGGGAAAAGTCTTCCTAAATTTATACCATCCGTTTTTTTATATGGGACTACAGGTTGAACCAAAACAAAATATTTTTTTTCATACCTGGAAAGTTTCATTCGTTGGATATAGAGCCAATTTTTCAATTTTTTGTATTCTTTGGAATTTTGTTTTCCCCCTCCTGGTGGTATCAATCGGAATGCCTTGTTTGTCTTTCCAGGAAAATGGATATCTCCAGAAAAGATTATTAGTTTAATTTTTTCTGCTTTTTTCTTCACTCGGACCAATCCACCTACCCGACTTCTTCTATTTAAAGTGATTTGTGTATCTATCCCAATAATACTATTGTGCCGTACCATTATGGAACAAGATTCGTCCAAAATGTGGACTTCCACGGGAATAAAAAAAAACGGATTTACTTCCTTTTGGTATTTTGGCCAAAATACCTTGACTCCTCGATACTCAATCAACTCCTCTTCATTAACGATTGAATTCAGTTCTCTAGTCTCATATTTAGTAAGTCCCGAGCTCTTTCTTATATATCGAGGATCGTCGAAATAAGCAAGAATACCATTTCTACGGAGAATACCATTTCGGGGGATTTCAATTGAGATACATGAAGAAGGTATTAATTGGTTCTCGCCCTCTTGAATCGATTCAAGTGGGATGATGACTCTATTTCTTCGCCTCTTTGCCAATAAATCCGAATTCCCCTCGAGAACGGCCGGATTTCTGAGATTACAACGACCGGTACATGTCATTCGATTAAGTTCTGAATAATCAGGAATCCTATCTCCTTTTTGATTTTTACCAGAAAAATACGAACTAAAAAATTTGTGTCTCACTTGATTATTAGTTACTGAGGGGTTAGAAATATATCTTCGCTTAACAGAAAGAGAATAAGCGTTCATTTGATCTTGATCCTTGTGGATCGAACAGGGGCCTGGACTGGATCTCCAGGGCTCCCCTAATAATATCCATAAATGACTTGTTTTTGGTAAGAGATGAATATTACCATATGTAAATTCAGGTGCATGGTACACATCGGTATTCCAGTGCATTTCGCCTTCTGAGTCAGAATAAATATGTTTTCGAACCTTCTCTTTCAAATTCAAAGTGGATGTTCTCGCGCGAATCTCAGCAATGACTTGTTCTGATTCTACATATTGATCGTTTTGAACTAAAAGAAAACTTTTGGGCGGAATACACACATTGTGTATAATATCTTCACTTTCAATAGTTACATACAAGTCTCTAGAACATAGAAAAGCAGGATGTCCATGACGTGTACGTGTCGGATGAACCAAATCCTCATTGAATTTTATTTTTCCATTAGAAGGGGCTCGGACATGTTCTGCAGTACCCCCTGTGAATACTCCGCCGGTATGAAAAGTTCTTAATGTTAATTGAGTACCTGGTTCTCCAATAGATTGACCCGCAATAATACCTACAGCTTCTCCCAATTCGACCAGGTCGTCGTGAGCCGGGCTTCGGCCATAGCATAGTTGACAAATCCAAGATGTACTCCTACAAGTAAAGGGGGTTCGAATAGAGATTGGTTGTGCTCTAAAAGTTATGAATCTATTAACAAGTCCAACCCCAATATCTTGATTTCTAGTAGCAATGCATCGCGAACCTATATATATATGATCCGCTAATACACGCCCAATTAATGTTTGGATAAAAATCCTGTCGGTCATCATTCCATTTCGAGGACTTACAGAAATACCTCGGACGGTGCCACAATCTGTTCGACGTACAACAATGTGTTGAACTACTTCAACAAGTCTGCGCGTGAGGTATCCTGCATCTGATGTTCGGATAGCGGTATCCACAACTCCTTTACGGGCTCCGTAGCAAGAAATAATATATTCTGTTAAAGAGAGTCCTTCGCGTAAATTGCTTTGAATGGGTAAATCAATCATTTGACCTTGGGGATCCGACATTAATCCTCTCATACCTACTAATTGATGTACCTGAGATGCATTTCCTCTGGCTCCCGAAAAAGACATTATATGGACTGGATTAAAAGGATCGGTCATCCGAAAATTAGGATTCATTTCTTGTCGCAAATATTCACTTGTGGCATACCAGATCTCGATCGATTGACGTAATTTTTCTACCGCGTGTACATTCCCATAATGATGGTGTTTTTCCAAAATAAAACTTTGTTGTTCAGCGTCTTGAACTAGCCATCTTTTAGAAGGTATTGTTAAAAGATCATCAATTCCTAATGAAATGGATGCGGCGGTAGCTTGTCGGAAACCCAGAGTCTTTACTTGATCCAGGATATGTGATGTATATCCTATTCCATAGTGATCAATAAATCGACTAATAAGTCGTTTCATGGCAGTTCCGTCTATCACTTTATTGTGAAAGACCTGAGTGGGCCGTTCTGCCATCAGTACCTCCATATTGCGCTGAGTAGAATTTGACAATGGGTTTGAGTCAGTGATTGGACAACTTCCTTTTCTAGATCTTGATTCACGTAGAAATTCCGCAATTTTATAGTCCTAGTTAACCCGGCGAGACTCGAATTCCCGCTGGTAGCATAGAATTACAACAGCCCTGCCAAAACCCCTGTATGGCTTCTTCTATTTCTCGATAAAGAGAAATATGCCCAAGAGTGGTTCGAATATATATATAAAGAATTTCTTTTTTTATACTTCTTACTATTAGATAGTGTCCATAAATCTCATAATAGGTCCCCAAAGATTCATAGTGAATTTCAATGGGAGCTTCTCTTGCAGCAATAACGCGTTGATCTAGTCGCCACCGCAGCCACAAAGGACTACCTAAATTGATTCGTTTTTGCCGAAAAGCTCCAATTGCATCATAGGCGTTACAAAAAAACGGTTCTTTTTTTTTTGTATACTTATAGTTATTATCTTCATTTTGATAGTTTCTACCATTACACGGATTATACCTATTTACACAAATACCCCGACGATTTCCACTCGTTAAGACATAGAGTCCACTAAGCATATCTTGAGTTGGTGCAGAAATGGGATCTCCAATAGTTGGAGACAAAAGATTCATATGAGAAAACATAAGTAAACGTGCCTCTGCTTGAGCCTCCAAAGATAAAGGCACATGAACAGCCATTTGATCCCCGTCAAAGTCCGCATTGAAGCCCTTACAAACTAATGGGTGTAAACAAATAGCGCGCCCTTCTACTAAAATGGGGAGGAATGCCTGTATGCCTAATCTATGCAGAGTAGGCGCTCTATTCAGCAATACAGGATGGTCATCCAGAATTTCTTGAAGTATTTCCCATACAATCGGTTTTTTTTTACGAATTTGACTCTTAGCAACTCCGATGTTCGAAGCAAGATGTTTTCTAATTAGGTCACGAATTACAAATGCCTGGAAAAGTTCTATTGCTATTTCGCGAGGCAATCCACATCGATGTAATGAAAGTGAAGGGCCCACGACAATCACTGACCGCCCTGAATAATCGACGCGTTTACCAAGCAGAGTCTCGCGAACTCTTCCTTCTTTGCCTTCAATTACATCTGAAAGCGACTTGTAAACTCTATTATGATCATCCCTCATTGGTTGTCCGCAGATTCCATTATCAAGAAGTGCATCCACTGCTTCTTGTAGCAATTTTTCCTGAGATATTATTAATTCTTCTGGCGTAGCTATACTTGTTGTTAATAGATCTGTAAGAGTATTATTCCGATAGATAATTCTTCTATAGATTTCATTAATATCCGAGGTCACCAGTTTATCCTCATCTATATGATAAATTGGTCTCAACTCAGGAGGAAGAACTGGTAATAGACACAAAACCATCCATTTTGGTTCTATATTTGTTCGA